ACAGGATTTGAACCCGTGACATTTTGTACCCAAAACAAACGCGCTACCAAGCTGCGCTACATCCCTTTCCATTGGTTTCCAGTGTCATTGTAAAGAATCTTTGTCTTGTTTTCCACATTTTTTTCTCCGTTGATATATATATATATCAATTATCCTGCCATTTTTATCTTTCTTTTTAGTTTCATATCTTATAATATAGAATAGAATATGAAAAATCAAAATAGTATGAAAAATCAAAATATTCTATAGCTATCTATAGAAAAATAAAATAATATTTTATTTTAATTAATAAAATAAGAATATTTTAAGAATATTAAAAATAAAAATAGAAGAATAATTCAAAATATTTTTGATATTAATATAATATCATAATATAATAATAATAGAATATAATTAACTATTATTATATTAATAATATAGAATAATATATTCTATTAATAATAAAAAATAATAAAAAAAAAGAATCTAAAAAAAAAGAATATTCTATTATAGATATAGAATTATATCTATATATATAATTCTATAATTACTATTTATATATATTCTATATAATAATAGTAATATATATAGTAATAGAATTTAAGAATAAAAAGTTTCTTATAATAAGAAAAATTATAATAATAAAAGACTTATTATGTTATGAGATAAAAAAAATAGGAAATTCCCCTAAGTAAAATGATTTTTAGGGAATGCTCGGGCATAAATAGACCTCTTTTAGTTAAAAAAAAATATCTAATGAATCGTTGTACATTTCAATTTGAATTAGGACTTCTGCCGACAAATACATACAAGTGGTTATTAACTAAATAACGATCTGATCATATTCCTATATGTAATTATATATTACAAATTACAATAAAGAATAAAAAGAAGGAGGATTTAAAATGCGAGATCTAAAAACATATCTTTCCGTGGCACCAGTGGTAAGTACTCTATGGTTTGGGGCTTTAGCGGGTCTTTTGATAGAGATCAATCGTTTATTCCCGGACGCATTGATATTCCCCTTTTTTTCATTCTAGTTATTGGCACGGTAAGGGGTGAAGAAGATTAGAGATCCAATCAAATATCTGTGATTAATCTCCTCTTTTTTTATTTCTTTTTTTAGTTTGAGAATTAGAATCAATAAGTTAGAAAAGAGAAAGAATAAAGGTGGATTCGGCTTCAGTTAAACTTGGAATCTGGCCCAGGCTTGAATGGAATTGAATTTTGAATTCAATTCCATTTCTATTAATAATTCTATTAATAATAGAGTGAGACCAGAAATGGAAATGGAATGCTAAGGCGGGGACAACAATATCATACAAGATACTTAAATGAAAACTGAAATACTGTACTGCGCTTCGATTCGAAATATAGTTCGAAATCTTTGTATTACTTAATTATTACTGTACTATATTAAATTAATTGGAACGAAATCTTTCATAATTTGATTTCGAATTATCAACTTCTACTTTTTTTTTCCTTTCTTCTTCGCTTCTAATCCGAAAATAGAAGAGTTAAGTGAATCAAAAACCCAAAGGAGGTTCATGGCCAAGGGTAAAGATATCCGAATAAATATTATTTTGGAATGTACCGGTTGTGATAAAAAGAATGTTAATAAAGAATCAACGGGTATTTCCAGATATATTACTCAAAAAAATCGACACAATACGCCTAGTCGATTGGAATTGAGAAAATTCTGTCCCTGTTGTTGCAAACATATTATTCACGCAGAGATAAAGAAATAGAGAAAATTGATCGCTTGTGTCTTAGTCTTCCAAGGAACATGAAAAATGATCTATTTTTCATATATATTATATAAAATAAATTATATACATATAACATTATATAACATATATTTCATTATATAACAACATATATTAAATCTATATATATAAGAAATAAAGAATAAGAAATAAAACAAATCCTTTTTTAAGAAATGTGATTTTCGGGATAGGAATAAACAAACCATGGATAAATCTAAGCGACTCTTTCTTAAATCCAAGCGATCTTTTCGTAGGCGTTTGCCCCCGATCCAATCGGGGGATCGAATTGATTATAAAAACATGAGTTTAATTAGTCGATTTATTAGTGAACAGGGAAAAATATTATCTAGACGTGTGAATAGATTGACCTTAAAACAACAACGATTAATTACGATTGCTATAAAACAAGCTCGTATTTTATCTTCGTTACCTTTTCTTAATAATGAAAAACAATTTGAAAAAAGCGAGTCGACTGCTAGAACTACTACTACTGTTTTAAAAAAAAAAAAAAAATAGAGTTACTCTTCAATTGAATTCTAATTTGAATCAAAACTCCAATCAAATGTGGATTGATGTTTTGTTCGAAAACTACGACAATCAAATTTTGGTTGTTGTGTTGTAAGAAAAAAGAGAATAGGTGAAGAAGGATAAATCTTTTTTTATTGAGCGTGGTTGTTCATTTTGATGACTTTATCATATTAATTCTATTTTTTCATACAAATCTCTATTCTACTACCTTCCCGGAGTTCAGGCTCCGGGGAATTTTGGTTTTTATGATCTCGTTGGCAATCATAAAAAGACAATTCCCTTTTAATATAGCTATTTGTGCAACTATTTTACGATTAAGAAGCAATTGCCTCTTGTACAGATTATGCATTAAATTGCTATAAATATAGTATATTTTTTGATTCTCGCCAATTACTCCATTTATTCGACTGATCCACAAACCACGAAAATCCCTTTTTTTCCTATCTCTATCCCGATGAGCCGAAACCAAAGCTTTTATTTTCTGTTGAGTAATAGTTCGAGTAAGTCTTGAATGAGCCCCGCGAAAGCTTGATGTAAATAAACGAATTTTTGTCCTTCGTTTCCGAGCTATATATCCTCGTTTAATTCTGGTCATTGAATAAATGAGACTTTGGTGAATAACTATTTGAATTTTTTTCTTTCAGTTATTCTTTTCCCCTTCGTAGTCTATTAATAACAAAAATGGATTCTTCCAATGTATAAAATATAAATTCCAATGGCTTTTGCTACTATAACCTTCCCAACCACGATTTTTTTTTCTAAGCATTTAACCTCGAAATAAGAAATTGTATTGATACTAGGTATCAAAAAACATAGTAAATTAAATAGAAATAGATAAAAAAATGGCGGGTTCCATCGTTTCTATGATTACTTTTTAAACGGCGAGGTCCTCTCTATACACCGGAGCCCCTTCCTTCATTTAATCAATGTTATTGTTAACTTGTACAGTTCACACTCTTTGGCTCTACCCATGAAATATCTAGTAATAGGTCTTTCACAACGAAATCTGGCTATACAGTAACGGTATTTAAGTATGAAGATTAGCTGGGTAGCTGACCCTCTTAGTCCGTTCTTGTAAAATTAAGGGCAAAATTTTTCTTTAATTGAAATAGGATTTTCCCCACTTAATGGATAACCATTTGCTACCAATGGGGAAGTCTTTCTCATCTTAAATTGCAAATTGAGGTGATTGGGTTTGCACCAATCGAAACCATAAATTTAGTACACAATAGAAATATATATATTATTAATATAATAGATTTTTTTTAAGTTAAGATAGTGTGAATGGAGTTCTTCCATTCACACTATCTTAACCGATCATCGATACTGCAAAAATTTGTTTCCTTCCTTTCTTTTGTCTTAGTCTATGATATGAACGAGTCGCACATACACCCTAGTACACGTTCCTCGGCGCTGAGGGCATCCCCGAAGAGCGGGGGATTTCGTGACATTTCGGATTGGCTGTCTTGTGTTTCTAATAAGTTGTTTCATAGTTGGCATGGTGAGTCGTATACATCGTATACATAATGAACCGGTTTAGATCAATCCTAACCCGATGTACTTCTATTATATTAATAAATAGATTAATTAATAGAAATATTCTAACTATTCTATTAAATCTGGTAAGAAGATTAAGATAAGAAGATAAAATTAAGAAGAGAAAATGGAATCTCAAATTGTTTATTTTCGAGGAATCCTTGCTGCTAATTTTTTATTCAACCGCTACAAGATCGACAATTCCGTGGGCTTGGGCTTCTGTTGCTGACATAAAAACATCCCTTTCCATGTCTTCGGATACAAGCCATAAAGGTTTACCTGTTCTTTGTACATAAACCCTTGTGATAGTTTCGCGCAGTTTCAGTAGTTCTTCCGCTTCCAGGATAAATTCTCCCGTTTGTGCCTCATAAAAAGAACTAGCGGGTTGATGGATCATTACCCTGATGATATAACATAATAAACCCTTATCTCACACGATAAGGTGAGAGAGATAAATAAAAAAAAAAACAAACAAAGATAGAATTGAACAACCGTACGGGCATCTTTTGCGTATTGCATACGGCTCTACTATGGAATTGATTTTTACCTTTCATCAAAGAAATAGAAAATATACTAGGTCTATCAGACCCAGATCAGTAAATGATCCAATAACCACCCTTCCTTTTTGTTTGGGAATATTTTTTAAATACTATGATGGTTCCGTTGCTTTATTATTTCGTCTCGTCTCTTATTCAGCAATCCAAAAGTTTCTTTTTTTTTTTCAAAATAGTTAAAAAAAATATTGTTTTTTTTCATATTCTTTCATAACATAAATATTGTTAAAAGCTTTCCGATGTGAAAACTTAAAACTAAAAAGTTTGTGACACTGAACACTGAAATAGGCTCCTGATAGATCATATAAAATCGTAAATACCCCCTCTTTCATACTACTCTTTCGATACATAATCGAATGGTTTTGAAAACAAAAATTTGCATATCGAACTCAAAGTGCCATGCTATTATTACTAAATATTCATATGGTGAAGGCATAGTCTTCTTTTTTTCTCAAATAAAAGAATCATTGGCGCCAAGCGTGAGGGAATGCTAGACGTTTGGTAATTTCTCCTCCTGCCAAAATAAAAGATCCCATTGAAGCGGCTAATCCCATGCATACTGTCTGTACATCTGGTTGTACAAATTGCATAGTATCATAAATAGCTATTCCGGGTATTACCCATCCGCCCGGAGAAT